AAATCTTTTCTACCTTTTCTACTTAGTAGTCTAAGTTTCTCGATGAGGATAATTAATTCGGTCGTTGTGGTCGGACTCTATTATGGATTTCTGACCACATTCTCCATAGGTCCCTCTTAGATCTTCTTTCTCCAATCTTGGATTAGGGAAGAAGGAGATATTCGCGACTACTGGCGGTTTCATTATGGGGCAGCTCATGATCTTCATATCGATCTATTATCCACCTCTGCATCTATTCTTTCTTAGCTAAACGGGTGGAAGATCCATCCAATTTGGTTATATCATGGACTCGAAAAGCGGATCTGAATGTGACTGAAATGCACGATCTTCACAGGTATCACTTTTCACGATACCTAAAAGATGGAATAGCGATTTTCGAACCATTTCCTATACGAGAATGGTTTCCATTACTTTGAGAAATGGATTCTATATCAAACTATAGCTATTGCATTAAAGAAGAAAAGAAACTAATAGAAGTCGAAGACGCGGAATGGTAGTGAATAGAGAGAAAGATTCTTCTGATTTTCTTGTTCCTGAAAATATTCTATCTATCTCCTAGACGCCGTAGAGAATTGAGAATTTTCATGTCTTTCAATTCTCGTACTCGTAATTGGAAAGTTACGGAAGGAGGTCCATCATTTTGCAATGAAAACAACATAAAAAACTCTGGACAATTTCGAAATCAGGCCAAGCGTCTTAATACATATGCAAAAAAATGCATTATTGGCCCACCATTGATTAGAAGATTTAGCTTGTATGAATCGCTATTGGTTTGATACGAATAATGGCAGTCGTTTCAGTATGTTAAGGATACAGATGTATCCACAATTCATTTAGAGTTACTTAATAGCCTATTTCTTATACCATATCTCTATCCCGTGAAATTCTCGAGCCGAAAGATGGATGCATATGCTGTGTTTCATTTTGCTAAACGATATCAATTAAATGGTGTATCAATTCCATAAATTGGATATAGCAATAAATAAATCAGCAAAATTCTTTTATTTTAGATAGAAGAAATGTTTCTTCTATCTAAAATAAAAGAATGTACCCTTCTATCCAAATCCAATTTGCATCGATAAAATAAATCCAAATTCCAGTAGTGGATGAATAATTGCAAATTTTTGTGTGTACGAGATTAGAATAACTTCAAAATAACTGACATAATTTTTTATTTTTCCTGATCAGAAAAATACATGAAAAAGAAAGGAGGTAGAAAAATTTTGGGATTTATGGTTAAAGAAGAAAAAGAAGAAAACAGGGGTTCTGTTGAATTTCAAGTATTCAGTTTCACCAATAAGATACGGAGACTTGCTTCACATTTGGAATTACACAAAAAAGATTTTTCATCGGAAAGAGGTCTACGAAGACTTTTGGGAAAACGTCAACGTTTGCTGGCTTATTTGGCAAAGAAAAATAGAGTACGTTATAAGAAATTAATCAGTCAGTTGGATATTCGGGAGAAGTAATTTAATCGTTCGAATTTTTTTCTTATTTTATTAGTAGTCTTATAGTAGTCTTAGATTTTTCATTTTGATGAGCCTCGTTTTGAGGAATTCATGGAATAATCCATTTTCATGGAATAATGAATTAAGGAAGAAAGGATATGAGTCTACCGCTTACAAGAAAAGATCTCATGATAGTCAATATGGGCCCTCAGCACCCATCAATGCATGGTGTTCTTCGACTGATCGTTACTCTCGATGGTGAAGATGTTATTGATTGTGAACCCATATTAGGCTATTTACACAGAGGAATGGAAAAAATCGCGGAAAACCGAACTATTATACAATACTTACCTTATGTAACACGATGGGATTATTTAGCTACAAGGGGGAGAGATGGGGGAAGAAGATAGGAAGGGGAATAAGGGGGCTCTTTAGGCAGGAGACGGGGGAATTCCTTAAGTTAAGAAAGAAAAAAGAATAAGAACACGGATACATAACATAAAAAAAAGAATAAATAAGACGATATTCGCCCTCCCCCTACATATTTAATTTCTTCTCCTATACAAAAACCAGCAAGACCTACTCCATTGGTAATTCCATCAATGACACCCTTATCGAAAAACTGCGTTAGTTCAGTTAATCCTCTTATACCCAGGGTAAAGACCCTAGTATAGAAAATATCTATATAACCACGATTATATGACCAACTGTATATCTTTTTTTTTACTTGATCCGAAAAAAACTTTTTCGGACCCTCTTTTACAAGAGAATTTATTAAATCCAAATTCTGAAAAAAGGAATAAGCGGATCCATAGAAGATATATGCTATGGATAGACCAAACATAGCTAGACTTACAGAAGAAATTGCATTAGTGATAAATTCATATGAATTTATGGAAGAATTAGAACTTTCCTGGAAAAAGTTTATTGAGGGAGTTAACCACTTTGATAATATGGTTAACTCCGCTATTCCATTATCCATTACTCCATTATCAAAATGGATTCCTATGGATCCAATGAACAAAGTAAAAAGCAGTAATATAAAAAGAGGGAATAGCATAGTATTTCCCGTTTCATGAGGATAGACAAAAGTGTTTTTAGCCCCAAAGGAAGTACTAAAGGACCCTATCCTATTTCTTGTATTACCATGAATTTTGGATCTATTTTGTGAAAAAAAAGAAACTCCACTCTTCGTTGTTGATAAAATGAAATCTCTATTCACTCCTTTGGGTATCCTTTTTCCCCATAAGGATATTGAATACAACGAACCCTCTTTAGTGCTACTGTAATTTTGAAAATGAACACGCAGGTACCCATCAAAAGTAAGTAAATATATCCGAAACATATAAAACGCAGTTAATCCTGCAGTAAAAGAGGCTATTATTCCAAAAAAGGGTGAATACAACCAACTATTACTAAGGATTTCATCTTTGGACCAGAAGCAAGCAAGAGGTGGAATACCACAAAGAGAAAGCGTACCCCATAAAAAAGTAGTTCTTGTAATTGGAACGTATTTTCTTAAACCACCCATAAGAACCATATTCTGACTTTTATCTGGTGAATATCCAACAAGAGGTTCCATTGAATGAATAATGGATCCGGATCCCAAGAACAATAAAGCTTTCGAATAAGCATGAGTGATCAAATGGAATAAAGCAGCTTGATAAGAACCTATACCTAGAGCTAACATCATATAACCCAATTGAGACATTGTAGAATAGGCTAAGCTTCTTTTAATATCTCTCTGAGCAAGAGCTAAAGTAGCTCCTAAGAAGAGTGTTATTGTACCTACTAAAGAAATGAAACTCATTATTAAAGGTAGGGATATGAAAAGAGGAAGAAGTCGAGCTAGAAGAAAAATCCCCGCAGCAACCATAGTTGCTGCGTGTATAAGAGCCGAAATGGGAGTGGGTCCTTCCATAGCATCGGGTAACCATACGTGAAGAGGGAATTGTGCAGATTTCGCAACTGCACCAAGGAATAATAAAAAAGCACACAAAGTAGTAAGTAAGGAATTAATCCCATTATTAGGAATCCAGTTATTAGCTATTTTGAACAAATCCCTAAACTCTAAACTACCTGTTATCCAAAAAAAACCTAAAATTCCTAATAACAGACCAAAATCCCCTACACGATTAGTTACAAAAGCTTTTTGACAAGCACTCGCTGCAATTGGCCGTGTAAACCAAAAGCCTATCAATAAATAGGAACACATTCCCACAAGTTCCCAAAAAAAATAAATTTGTATCAAATTGGAACTAGTAACCAATCCCAACATGGAAGTATTGAAAAAACTTATATAAACAAAAAATCTCAAATATCCTTCATCGTGAGACATATAATCGTCACTATAAATAAGAACGAGGATTCCTACAGTAGTAATTAGTATTAACATAATAGAAGTAAGCGGGTCGATCAAGTATCCAAATTCTAAGGAAAAATCATTATTGACGGTCCAAGACCATAGATATTGATAGATAGAACTTCCATTTATTTGTTGAATAGATAGGTGAACTGAGAATACCATATCTATACTTAAGAGTAAAACACAAGGAAAAGCCCATATGCGACGAAGATTTTTTGTTGCTGTCGGAATAAGAATAAGTCCAAACCCCATTGACATAATAACTGGAAGTGGGAGAAGAGGGATTACCCATGCATATTGATATGTATGTTCCATAAGAAAAGAAATTGCAATTTTTACTTGAAATTTTTCTATAAAATAAAATTGTTTCCGATTCACCAAACCAATTCTTATCTCTTTCTGAAGGAATTCCAAAAAATAAGAATAAGACAAAATACTGGAATTCTTCATTTTTCCAAATTTCTCTCATTGAAATAATCAAAAATGAAGAATGGGTTTACTTGGTTAAATTCAAAAAGTTAATTAAATAACTTTGTTACCTAGTTATTACCTAAAGAAGGATATTTGTTAAAATACAAAAAAGGATTGAATCATTTTACTTTCTATTCATTTTTGTATTTCTTTCTATTAAAATGAAGATGAAGCAGCTCTCATGTTTCGTAACTGATTGATTGAATTCCAATGAAAACCTATGTTTATAGGAAATTATCGAATATTCCTTACTTCATATAGAACTGAAATCCTAATGACTAGAATTACCTAAGTTTTAGAATGTCTTATTTAAGAGACTAAGTATTTTTTTTGTTTTGATTGGAATTCCATTATGGAATACCATTCTGAACTTAATTAACTATTTGAATTTTCCCTTCCTTTTATCCCCCCATCTTATATGGGGGATAGGCCGTAGATCTATATATGGAGTATACTTAATATATAAATTGATTTAATTTAAATAGAAAACCTTTGTATATATTCTATATTATTAAAACAAAGTATAAAATATATATGAAAAATATGCTAAAAAATTCTTGTCTTATCCGCATTAGAGAAAATCAAGTAAAAAAGAATTCAGAATTTCAGTTCAGTATCTAAGTATAAATACTAAGAAAAAGTATAAATACTAAGAAAAAACAGAAAGAAGGATTGATTTGCGGCAATAGATGTCTTTCACATACAACTAGAAAAAAAGTAATCTCCTTTTTGAATGGCAGTTCCAAAAAAACGTACTTCGATGTCAAAAAAGCGTATTCGTAAAAATCTTTGGAAGAAAAAGACTTATTTTTCCATAGTACAATCTTATTCTTTAGCAAAATCAAGATCATTTTCCAGCGGTAGCGAGCATCCAAAACCAAAGGGTTTTTCTGGGCAACAAACAAACAAATAATCTGGTTTTGGAATAATCTGAATTGACCTATCCCAAAGAAATTCCAATTATTTAAAATGAATAATTCGGATTAATTAATGAATGTACTTTTATGTGTCGAATTCCTCGGTACAATATTCTTAGAACTAACCCCTCTGATATATAGAACAAAAGTTTTTGGTATACTGTGTCCTAAGTATTCTTTTCCTATCAACGAACTTTTCATAATAGAATCCTCATAATAAAATATGAGGATTCTATTATGAAAAGTAGAGTATTCTTGCAATAGGACTTACAACTTCTACCTATCTTATCAAAAATCCACAAAAAAATAGGTTTAGGCTTGGTAAATCATATTAATAAGAGCATAAAGGCTTTCATTCTAGAAATTTTGCTAAAATCCAAAATTCTTTGTATTTAATGATGAAATTATAGAAATTCTAATGGATAGATTGAAAGATTTTTTTTTATTTCAATGAGAAACTAATTAGAAAAAAAATGAGTTCTATATTGCAACTGAGAAAAAACAGTTCCAACTCTTTCAAGCTTTGTTTCTATTGGGCAAAGCAAGAGTTTATTGTTAAAAAAATCCCCAATGATACTACCAAACGAAGTCCATTTTAATGAAGATTCTAATGTTCCTAAATTCTATGGACTCTCCCAATCTCGACGATTTGCGAGAAAATAACTATTATTCTTTTAACTTCCCTATTATTTAAAGTTAGCCGCCATGGTGAAATTGGTAGACACGCTGCTCTTAGGAAGCAGTGCTCAAGCATCTCGGTTCGAGTCCGAGTGGCGGCATTCTCGAAAAAGAATACAATAGATTAGAAAATGGATTCAATTCGAAATTTCCAATTTTGTAATGGGACCTTCTCCTTATGCTATTTGCAACTTTAGAACATATACTAACTCATATCTCTTTCTCAACCATTTCAATTGTGATTACAATTCATTTGATAACCTTATTAGTTCGTGAACTTGGGGGATTACGTGATTCGTCAGAAAAAGGAATGATAGCTACTTTTTTCTCTATAACAGGATTCTTAGTTTCTCGTTGGGCTTCTTCGGGACATTTTCCATTAAGTAATTTATATGAGTCATTGATCTTCCTTTCATGGGCTCTGTATATTCTTCATACGATTCCTAAGATACAGAACTCTAAAAATGATTTAAGCACAATAACTACGCCAAGTACTATTTTAACGCAAGGCTTTGCCACGTCGGGTCTTTTAACTGAAATGCATCAATCCACAATACTAGTACCTGCTCTACAATCTCAGTGGTTAATGATGCATGTCAGTATGATGTTACTAAGCTATGCAACTCTTTTGTGCGGATCCTTATTATCCGCCGCTCTTCTAATCATTAAATTTCGAAAGAATTTCAATTTCTTTTTAGAAAAGAAAAAAAATGTTTTAAATAAAACATTTTTCTTTAGTGAGTTTAGTGAGATTGAATATTTCTATGTAAAAAGAAGTGCTTTAAAAAACACCTCTTTTCCTTCATTTCCAAATTATTACAAATATCAATTAATTGAGCGTTTGGATTCTTGGAGTTATCGTGTCATTAGCCTAGGGTTTACCCTTTTAACCATAGGTATTCTTTGTGGAGCAGTATGGGCTAATGAGGCGTGGGGATCCTATTGGAATTGGGATCCTAAGGAAACTTGGGCATTTATTACTTGGACCATATTCGCAATTTATTTACATAGTAGAACAAATCCAAATTGGAAGGGTACGAATTCCGCACTTGTAGCTTCGATAGGATTTCTTATAATTTGGATCTGCTATTTTGGTATCAATCTATTAGGAATAGGTTTACATAGTTATGGTGCATTTACATTACCATCTAAATGATTACATAACATAAAACCTTCGTGAAATGAAAGTTTTTCCATTTTTGTTTGATTTGAGAACCCTTGAACGCCTTCTCAAAGGGTTCTCAAAAATTCGAGATAGATCTAATTAGACTTTTTTACTTTTTTCTGAATTATTTGGTTTTTCCACTATGGAATATAGAGCGGACTAGTAAAAAAAAATTATTTAGGATAATAATTGGATAAGAGAGCCTCTACCTTGTCAACCGATAGCGAGAGAACAAAATCTGGATAAATACCAATTCCTATTACTGGTAAAAAGATACAGATTAAAAGAAAGAGTTCTCGTGGTCCAGAATCCACCAAATTTGCGTTTGGAACATGAAATAGCTTGTATCCATAGAACATCTGGCGTAACATAGATAATAAAAAAATAGGAGTTAATATCATTCCAATTGCCATTACAAAAGTAATTAGCATTTTTGGTATTAACAGAAATTTTGGACTAGTAATTAGTCCAAAAAATACTACTAATTCTGCAACAAAACCGCTCATTCCTGGTAAGGCAAGAGAAGCCATTGAAAAGCTACTAAACATGGTAAAAATTTTCGGCATTGGGATAGATATCCCCCCCAGTTCTTCGAGATAAACAAGACGCATTCTATCACAAGCCGTTCCCGCCAAGAAAAAAAGTGTAGCACCAATAAATCCATGGGATAGTATTTGTAAAATAGCTCCATTGAGTCCAATGTTGGTTATGGAACCAATTCCTATAATTATGAAACCCATGTGAGATACGGAGGAGTAGGCTATTCTTTTTTTGAAATTTCGTTGACCAAGAGAAGTTGAAGCTGCATAGATTATTTGCATCGCTCCTATTATTACCAACCAGGGGGAAAATAGATAATGAGCATGAGGTAACAATTCCATATTGATCCGAATCAATCCGTATGCTCCCATCTTTAATAGGATTCCCGCTAAAAGCATACATGTACTGTAATGCGCTTCCCCATGGGTATCTGGTAACCACGTATGTAGGGGTATAATCGGCAATTTGACAGCATAAGCAATAAGGAAGCCAAAATAAAATAGTATTTCCAATGTTGCAGGGTATGATCGATTAATTAATCTTTCCAAATCTAATCTTGGTTCGTTGGAACCATATAAGCCCATACCTAGAACTCCGATTAAGAAAAAAATGGAACCGCCTGCAGTATACAAAATAAATTTTGTAGCTGAATACAGACGCCTCTTTCCCCCCCACATGGATAAAAGTAAGTAAACAGGAATTAATTCTAACTCCCACATGATAAAAAAAAGTAAAAGGTCTCGCGAAGAAAATAATCCTATTTGACCACTATACATTGCTAGCATCAGGAAATAGAATAATCGCGAATTCCGGGTAACTGGCCAAGCTGCTAAAGTAGCTAAAGTAGTGATAAATCCTGTCAATAAAATAGATCCTAATGAAAGTCCATCGATTCCCAATCTCCAGTGGAAATCAAAGACATCTATCCATTTAGAATCCTCCTTTAATTGGATTAAGGGATCCTCCAATTGGAAATGATAACAGAATGCATAAGTCATTAGAAGGAATTCTAATAAACAAATAGATATAGTATACCACCTAACGATTTTGTTTCCCCTATGAGGTAAAAAGAAAATTAATGAACCTGCAAATATCGGCAAAACAACAAGTATTGTTAACCAAGGAAAATAACTCATGATAAAGTGATAAAGAGAAGATACGTTTTGACCAGAAAAGCCCGTGCTCGAAATAAGCGAGCACAGGCTTCCTCGGTAAAGAGGAATCAGACGATTCAAGTGGAGTTTTTTGTAACGTATCAATAAGATAGAGCCATGCTGCGGGTTGTTTCAGGCCCTAAATAAACGCGGACACTTAAAAAATCTGTTGGGCAGGCAGATTCACATCTCTTACAACCCACACAATCTTCGGTTCTCGGCGCGGAAGCAATTTGCTTGGCTTTACACCCATCCCAGGGTATCATTTCTAATACATCTGTTGGACAAGCTCGTACACATTGAGTGCATCCTATACATGTATCATAAATTTTTACGGAATGTGACATTGGATCTATAAATTTTCCTTTTCAACATAAAAATTTTCGATCTGGTAAAAATGAAATTAGTACTATATGAGTCATATGTATTGTAGACACCAGACGAAGCAATGGTTTATCCAAACTTCAACAAATAAATAAATAAAATAATGCAATATATTTCTTAATCCGTTTGTGAGAAAGCGTGAAAAGAGCCAAGAGACTTGAATTTTTGGCTTCAACAATCATAATTATACGAATTGTACATACGAATTCGAATTAGCCAATTTATTGGCTATCGTCTTTTCAATATAAATTATTGCAATATTCAAATTGCAATATCAATGAATTGCAAAAATTCAATAAGTAAAAAAGAATACTATGTAATAACCTAATCAAAAAATAGATATTATAAAATAATAAAATAATAAGAAAATAGAAGAAAATAGTATTAGATTTCTATTCATCTTAATATTTGATATTATTATTATATGTGCGCCTTTGTTTAGAGGATTTTATGTCTAATTATTCAAAAAATTAGATTGATTGATACGAGTTGATTTCTTGTTACGATGGATGGAAGAAAGAATGGATAGTCCAATAGCTGCTTCAGCAGCCGCAAGGGCTATAACAAAAATTGCGAAAATGTCTCCTTTTAATTGGCGACTATCAAATAGATCAGAAAATGTTACGAGATTTAGATTAATTGAATTCAGTATAAGTTCAAGACATATTAGAGCTCTAACCATGTTTCGGCTTGTGATCAATCCATAGATACCAATCGAAAATAAATAGACACTAAAAAAAAGTACATGCTCAAACATCATTAACTAACTCCTTATCAATCTCGATTCATTTCAATATGAGGACAAGAATTGAACCGATTCCATTAATTAGAATAGAACAGTTACACAACAAAAGAGAAAAGAAGGTATTTGTTGGCAGTAGATGGGTTTTACTAAATCAAAATTGTGATTCTTTAGTTATTTATTTTAGATTTGAAATTCTAAGAATTTTGACTAATTCTAAGTATTTCTTATTGCCGAGCCATAGTAATTGCACCTATTAAAGAAACTAGAAGAATTATGGAAATGAGTTCAAACGGAAGATAAAAATCAGTTGCTAAATGAATCCCAATTTGTTGAACGTTATTTATGAGACCCTGTTCTACTATTTGGTTTGATCTTGTAGTCCAAAGAATTCCATACCATGACGTATCTGGGATAGTAGTCATTAGTGAAAAAAGAATAGTTATACAAACGAGTGAAGTGAACCCATCTCCAATAGTCCAATAATTCTTATTTTTAGACCATTCTGAGCCATTTACGAACATTACGGCAAATATGATCAAAACATTTATAGCTCCCACATAAATAAGAAGTTGTGCGACAGCTACAAAGTAGGAATTCAATAAAATATAGAATAAGGATATACAAACAAGAACTAATCCCAGCGAAAAGGCAGAATAAATTGGGTTGGTAAGTAATACTACTCCTAGACCTCCTAGTAGAAGAACAAATCCCCCAAATAGCACAAGAATCTCATGTATTGGTCCAGGTAAATCCATTATGGATAAGAAGAAATTAATAGTATAAAATTTTTCATGAACTGACTAAAACTAAAAGATTCAAGGAAGGAAAAAGGGATTAGGATATTTTTTTGTATATAAGTTGTATAGTTAGAAATGACATCACGAAAATCTACTCTCATTTTAAATCAGGAATAATTTGCAATAAGCAGTAGTTATTCGTTTTTCTTTATAGTTAATAAAAAACTATTGGATTTTTCTAACAAAAAAGATAAATCCTAGTAACTAATAATTAGTAACCGTTCTTGAATTCCAAGATTTTTCTTCGTCTATTTTACTTTGAGTCGAATTCCTAATTGTTTGAATTGTGTAATCTCCCATTATGGAGATTGGTAACCGACTCAAAGCAATTTGATTGTAATTCAATTCATGACGATCATAAGTAGAAAGTTCATATTCTTCAGTCATTGATAAACAGCTTGTCGGACAGTACTCAACACAATTACCACAAAATATACAAACTCCGAAATCAATACTATAATTAAGCAATTGTTTCCTTTTAATATCCTTTTCAAATCTCCAATCCACAAGGGGTAGATCTATCGGGCATACGCGAACACATACTTCACAAGCAATACATTTATCAAATTCAAAGTGGATTCGCCCCCGGAAACGCTCCGATGTAATTGATTTTTCATAAGGGTAGTGAATCGTTATAGGTAAACGATTTGTGTGGGATAAGGTAATTATGAAACTTTGACCAATGTACCTTGCAGCGCGTATTGTTTGTTGACCATAACTCATGAACCCAGTTACCATAGGGAACATATTCTAAATATCTATGAAAAAGATATGTTTCTTTCTCTTGTTTGAGAGAACTTTTGTGTTGAAAATATTCTTACTGTTATTGTATTATCTTATTTATAGTGAAACAAGTTGGGAAGAAGTTGTTAATAAGAGATTGCCCAGGGAAATAGGTAAAAGAAATTTCCATCCAAGATTTAATAACTGATCCATTCTCATCCTGGGTAAAGTCCATCTTATTGTGATAGAAATGAAGAGAAATAAATAAGCTTTAGTTAATGTAATAAAGATACCCATTGTCATTTCCAAAATTCCAACCATTTTATTCATTTGGAAAAATTCAAAAAAGGATATATAGGGAATAGAGAAATTCCACCCGCCTAAGTAGAGAACTGTTACAAATAAAGAGGAAACTAATAAATTTAGGTAAGAAACAAGATAAAATAAACCATATTTGATACCGGAATATTCGGTTTGATAACCTGCTACTAATTCTTCCTCTGCTTCTGGTAAATCAAAGGGTAATCTTTCACATTCTGCCAAAGAAGAAATTAGAAAAACCAGAAAACCTATAGGCTGACGCCAAAGATTCCATCCAAAAAAACCATATTTTGACTGTGCTTCAACTATATCAACTGTACTTGAACTGTTAGATAATCATAGTCGATGATAACATCACAGTTCCCACCGCTATTCCAAAACCGTACATGAAACCTTAGCTTCATACGGCTTCTCTATGATCAGAAAAAAGGAAAGGGTTGTTTCGTTTCGGTATTATCCCCCTGGGCATAGATAGAATTAGGTAAGATAAAATCGATTGGAAAGTCCTAAATTAGACCAAAGGAATTCCGTCTGCTAGAATAAGAAAAAGCGCTTCCGAATTGATCTCGTCCTTTATAATATAATGAAAATTTTTCTTTGTTCAGTAATAACTTAATCTTGGAATAAAACACTCGTTATAGCAATTAATAAATGAAAAGAATTAGGCATTAATTCATGAGGAATTCTGTATTAATATGAATAGAGGAAGGAAAAAATAAATAAATATCTTTTTTTTGTATTGCATTCCATATCTTTTGTCCTATTCTTCTTTCCCCGGGGAAGGGTACTTAAAAAGAAAAAAGGAATAAAGGATTAATTCGTTCTTGATAGCCATTTCTTTAACAAGTGAAAGGGAACATACTCTGGATCGGAATCCGAAGAAAGTACTACTTGATCATTTCCACCAATTTCAAGTCCTTATTATGATTCCTTTTATGAGGAAAAATCTCTAATGTCTTAGATTCCCTCATTACTAATCCTTTATGTACTTTAGTGTTCCTAACCCCTCACTAATTTTTGATGGATTCCCCTTATGATTATAAGTTATAGTAATAACTCGGAATATTCTAGTAATGGAATTCCATATCGCGAATCCTTTATTCTTGCCCGCTTCAAGATATGATGACTAATCAAAAAATCTCAACCTTGGGGTAAAGAGTTTACACTACTTATGTTTACTTCAACTTTTTTCTTGTACGTAGGAAATGAGATTTTTTCTTTTTACTACAAATTAATAAGTTGTTTTGTTTCACTCATATAGCTATCTAGTTTAACTTACCAACCCGAGAATAAGAAAAGGAAGATAAATATTCAATGGATTTTGGAGGAAAAAGATCCTATTTTAACGAATCACACGTAGAGATATTGCTAGCACACAAAAAGTTAATGGTATTTCATAACTAATAGATTGAGCAGCAGCTCGTAGACCGCCTGAAAAAGAATATTTATTATTTGAGCTATATCCTGCCATAAGAAGACCAATAGGAGCAATACTTGAAATGGCAATCCATAAAAAAACACCAATACTAAGATCGGCTAAAACAAAACGATATCCCAAAGGGATAACTAAAAAACTTAATAAAATTGATATGACTGCTATAGAAGGTCCAATGCTAAATAAAGGAATATCTCCTCGGGATGGCAGGATATCCTCCTTAAAAAGTAGCTTAGTTCCATCGGCTATAGCTTGAAGCAGTCCCAGGGGGCCAGCATATTCAGGACCAATACGTTGTTGTATCGATGCGGATATTTCTCTTTCTAACCACACAATTACGAGTACTTCTATTGTGATTCCCAGTAGGAGGGTCAAAATGGGTAGAATCCATATCAGTCCATAGACTTCTTTTAATAATTCCGATTTCGAAAAAGAATTGATAGTTTCTATCTCTACCCTATCTATTATCATTTCAACGATCAACTTCCCCCATAATGATATCTATACTACCTAATATCGTCATGATATCAGCCAATTTCATTTTTTTAACTAGTTGAGGAAGAATTTGCAAATTAATAAAACCGGGTGGACGAATTTTCCATCTCCAGGGGAAAAGACTATCATCTCCTACCAGATAAATTCCTAATTCACCTTTTGGAGCTTCCACTCTTACATAAAGCTCTTGCTTTGACAATTCAAAATTGGGCGAAGGTTTTTTACCAAGAAATCGATATTCAAAATCATTCCATTCGGAATTCTTTGTTTTCTTAAAGCGTCGGACTTCTAAATTCTCATAAGGGCCTCCAGGAATTTTCTCTACAGCCTGTTGAATAATTTTGATGGATTCCCTCATTTCACCCATTCGTACTAAATAGCGAGCTAATGAATCCCCTTCTTTTTGCCATTGGACTTTCCAATCGAATTGGTTGTAAGACTCATAAGGATCAACTTTACGAAGATCCCATTGTATTCCAGAAGCTCGTAACATCGGTCCCGATAAGCCCCAATTTACTGCTTCTTCTCCGCTAATAAAACCGACTCCTTCAACTCGTTCTAAAAAAACGGGATTCCGTGTAATAAGTTGTTGATATTCAACAACTCCTCGTAAAAAATAATCACAGAAATCTAAACATTTATCGACCCATCCATAAGGTAGATCGGCGGCTACCCCTCCGATGCGAAAGTAATTATGCATCATTCGCATACCTGTAGCAGCTTCAAATAGATCATATATCAATTCTCTCTCTCTAAAAATATAGAAAAAAGGGGTCTGTGCGCCTAGATCCGCCATAAAAGGTCCAAGCCATAACAAGTGAGAAGCTATACGGCTCAACTCTAACATAATTACCCTAATATAGCTGGCTCTTTGGGGTATTTGAATATTCTCCAAGAATTCTGGTGCATTTACCGTTATTGCTTCTGTAAACATAGTAGCTAAATAATCCCATCGTGTTACATAAGGTAAGTATTGTATAATAGTTCGGTTTTCCGCGATTTTTTCCATTCCTCTGTGTAAATAGCCTAATATGGGTTCACAATCAATAACATCTTCACCATCGAGAGTAACGATCAGTCGAAGAACACCATGCATTGATGGGTGCTGAGGGCCCATATTGACTATCATGAGATCTTTTCTTGTAAGCGGTAGACTCATATCCTTTCTTCCTTAATTCATTATTCCATGAAAATGGATTATTCCATGAATTCCTCAAAACGAGGCTCATCAAAATGAAAAATCTAAGACTACTATAAGACTACTAATAAAATAAGAAAAAAATTCGAACGATTAAATTACTTCTCCCGAATATCCAACTGACTGATTAATTTCTTATAACGTACTCTATTTTTCTTTGCCAA